TAGAATACGGGTATGGGCTAAGTAAATCAATGGGCAGCCTTGGTTCTATTGAAAATACCAGTGTAAGTGAAGACCCGATTAGAAATGATATAGATAAAAACACTCTTAGTGGGAGCGATAGTGACAATTCTAGTTACAGTAATGTTGATCATTTAGTCGGCGTTAGAGACATTCATAATTTCGTACCTGATGATACTTTTTTAGTTAGGGATAATAATAGGGACAGTTATTTCATATGTTTTGATATTGAAAATCAAATTTTTGAGATTGACAATGCTCATTCTTTTCTAAGTGAACTAGAAAGCTCTTTTTCTAATTCTCGGAATTCCTGTTATCTAAATAGTGTATCTAATAGTGATGATCCCCACTATGATCCTTACATATATGATACTAAATATAGTTGGAATAAACACATTACTAGCTGTATTGACAGCTATTTTCGTTCTCAAATTTGTATTGATAGTTACATTTTAAGTGGTATTGTCAATTACAATGACAATTACATTTCTAGTTACATTTTTGATGAAAGCAGAAATAGTAGTGAAACCCAGAGTTCAAGTATAAAAACGAGTCCGGCTGGTAGTGAGTTAACTATAACAGAAACGGAAAATTCTAATGATCTAGATTTTACTCAAAAATATAGGCATTTATGGGTTCAATGCGAAAATTGTTATGGATTAAATTATAAGAAATTTTTGAAATCAAAAATGAATATTTGCGAACACTGTGGACATCATTTGAAAATGAGTAGTTCAGATAGAATAGAACTTTTGATTGATCCAGGTACTTGGGTTCCTATGGATGAAGATATGGTCTCTGTGGATACCATTGAATTTCCGTTGGAAGAGGAATCTTACAAAGATCGTATTGATTCTTATCAAAGAAAAACAGGATTAACTGAGGCTGTTCAAACAGGCACAGGTCAACTAAACGGTATTCCCATAGCAATTGGGGTTATGGATTTTCAGTTTATGGGGGGTAGTATGGGCTCCGTAGTTGGCGAGAAGATCACTCGTTTGATCGAATATGCTACCAATCGGTTTTTGCCTCTTATTCTAGTGTGTGCTTCCGGAGGAGCACGCATGCAAGAAGGAAGTTTGAGCTTGATGCAAATGGCTAAAATAGCTTCCGCTTTATATGATTATCAATCAAAGAAAAAGTTATTCTATGTATCAATCCTTACATCTCCTACTACTGGTGGGGTGACAGCCAGTTTTGGTATGTTGGGCGATATCATTATTGCCGAACCCAATGCCTACATTGCATTTGCGGGTAAAAGAGTAATTGAACAAACATTGAATACGACAGTACCTGAGGGCTCACAAACGGCTGAATATTTATTCCATAAGGGCCAATTCGACCTAATCGTACCACGTAATCTTTTAAAAGACGTTCTGAGTGAGTTATTTCAGCTCCACGCTTTCTTTTCTCTGAATCAAAATTCAATCAAGTGGATCCTTAATAAAAAAAATATATTAATTAATCAAAATATAAATTATTATTTTTTTTTATAAAACGAGTAGTTATTTAGTTTATAGAAATCAAAGCCAAAATCCATTCTACGGATTTTGGCTTGGTAGCATTTGATAACATAAGATTTAATTGTAAAAATAATTATGCGGATCATTTTTTTTTACCGACATTCCCGATTACTAATCAGTAAAAACCTCTATCAAAAAAAAAAGAATGCATTCCTTCTTCCGCTAAATTAAAATTAGGCAAGGAGAATAAAGCGAATTTCACGTTCTCTTCTTATGTGTATATAATTCAAATATAGAAAATTTAAAAGTGAAAAGTACAGAATCTTGCATCTTTCGATATTTTTTTAGAACCCCCAGTTTTACTAAGACTCCCTATTCCCGGATCAGATTGTAACAAATTTTTCAGGAAGTTGTAAGAAACTCTTTCTTTATTTTATTCCATTTTATGAAATTCAAATTATAAGACAAAAACAAGATAATAAAAAAGGCGATTATCATATATATTTCATGTAGAAAGATGAAAAATTATATTTATTTAGTTCGACATTCCTTGCACTTATTTTATTATATTTATATATTTTTTATTATATTACATATACTCACTTAGATATGCTTAGTATAATTCTATATGAATTATAAATAATGATTATAAGATACCTTTATAACAATATAAATAACAATATAACAATAACAGGTAAAAATAGTAAATCCAGGTATCCATTTTATGACAAATTTACCCTCTTTTTTTGTGCCTTTCGTGGGCCTAATATTGCCGGCAATTGCGATGGCTTCTTTATCTCTTCATATTCAAAAAAACAAGATTTTTTAGATATCGATATGATGGGGCTAAATCTCATCTATTTTGTTTTTTTTTTTTTTTCAAGATTTAGACTTAGACCATAACACAGATATCTATTTCTTAGAATAAAATATGTGATGTGGTTTCCCCCGAACATAAAGAAACTATTATTGTTATTCGTGTGTAAACATGATATATGAGTAAATAAATTATAGCTATTTGCAACGAAATCAAATCGGGATCGGGGCGAATGCCTTAAATGTAAAGTGAATATATCTATATGTATGTGGATATCTATAGGAAATCATACGAAATGGATATTATTATTTTATATCTAACCAATTCGATGAATTACTCCTAAAATAAAAGTTCACATCAGAATAGTGCTAGTTGATGGGAGTTATTTCGGAAACACACAAAAAGTCAAATTAATTTGGGTTATTCTCTCAATTTCAATAAAATGCAACTAGATCTAGTATGAATTGGCGATCAGAACATATATGGATAGAACTTATAGCAGGGTCTCGAAAAACAAGTAATTTCTGCTGGGCCTTTATCCTTTTTTTAGGTTCATTAGGGTTTTTATTAGTTGGAATTTCCAGTTATCTTGGTAGAAATTCGATATCTTTATTTCCGCCTACGCAAATCATTTTTTTTCCACAGGGGATCGTGATGTCTTTCTACGGAATTGCGGGTCTCTTTATTAGCTCTTATTTGTGGTGCACAATTTCGTGGAATGTAGGTAGTGGTTATGATCGGTTCGATAGAAAAGAAGGAATAGTGTGTATTTTTCGTTGGGGATTTCCTGGAAAAAATCGTCGCATCTTCCTCCAATTCTTTATGAAAGACGTCCAGTCCATCAGAATAGAAGTGAAAGAGGGTATTTATGCTCGTCGTGTCCTTTATATGGAAATCAGAGGCCATGGCGCTATTCCTTTGACTCGTACTGATGAGAATTTGACTCCACGAGAACTTGAGCAAAAAGCTGCTGAATTGGCTTATTTCTTGCGTGTACCAATTGAAGTATTTTAAAAAATGAATTGAAACTGAAATGAAAAGAATGAATGCTTTTTTTTATTTTCAATAGAGAGATTATATCTTGTAGATTCTCTTTTTTTTTTGTTTTGTCAATCAATTTTTCTTTTTATCCCTTTTTTTTTGTACTTCTTAATTACCAAACGATTGGGATGCTTATAACGATAGCTTTTTTGTCTTGTTTTGGTAGTCATTTTTTTTATCAGAATCACAATATTCTTCAGAAAATTCTCTCAATTATTCCCGGACTATGCGTCGTTTTTTTTTTTTTCAAAAAATTGGATATTTTGATAGAAAGAGAGTTCTTTCGTTTCAAAATCTGAATAATATTTGTTACTTGAAGGGGCTCTTTCATGCATTTCTTTATTGAAAGGGGTCGCTCTCTTCGAATTTTAGCAAGTGATAGATTTGGAAACAATCTCTTTATTCGAAGTGGATTCTTTTTTATTCCATTTCTGTATTATTTATAAATTCAAGTACTAACCGCTGAATCATACACAAAAAAAGCGGGGAATAGATTCGTGGGCTCGATAACTTGTAATAGAACTGATCCTTGATAGGAATATTAGTTAGTATTATATAGCGTCAACGAATGGGGTGAGTTCATTAAAAATTCAAAGACGAAAAAATGGCAAAAAAGAAAGCATTCATTCCCCTTCTATATCTTGCATCTATAGTATTTTTGCCCTGGTGGATCTCTCTCTCATTTACTAAAAGTCTGGAATCTTGGGTTACTAATTGGTGGGATACTAGGCAATCCGAAATTTTTTTGAATGATATTCAAGAAAAGAGTATTCTAAAAAAATTCATAGAATTAGAGGAACTCTTACTCTTGGACGAAATGATAAAGGAATACCCGGGAACACATCTACAAAAGCTTCGTATCGGAATCTACAACGAAACGATCCAATTGATCAAGATGCACAATGAAGATTGTATCCATACGATTTTGCACTTCTCGACAAATATGATCTGTTTCGTTATTCTAAGTGGTTATTCTATGCTAGGTAATGAAGAACTTGTTATTCTTAACTATTGGGTTCAAGAATTTCTATATAACTTAAGCGACACAATCAAAGCCTTTTCCATTCTTTTAGTAACTGATTTATGTATAGGATTCCATTCGCCCCACGGTTGGGAACTAATGATTGGATCTGTCTACAAAGATTTTGGATTTGCTCATAATGATCAAATTATATCCGGTCTTGTTTCTACCTTTCCGGTCATTCTAGATACAATTTTAAAATATTTGATTTTCCGTTATTTAAATCGTGTATCTCCCTCACTTGTAGTGATTTATCATTCAATGAATGACTGAAAAATGATTCACTGATCCAATTAGAATGGTTGGTTGTTACTTTGTACATAAGCAAAACATTCAAAACTGTACTTATTCTTTTTACTCATACAAGGGATTCGATTCCTCCTATATTCTATTCCATTACAATAAAATTCTTTTAGTACATAGCAGAATCATAGATAGGGAACTATACTAGACTAAGAACCTACCTAATTTTATTGTATAAATTTTCGATACCAATGATTGGACCATGCAAACTATAAATACCCTTTTTTCTTGGATAAAGGAAAAGATTACTCGATACATTTCCGTATCGCTCATGATATATATAATAACTGGGGCACCCATTTCAAATGCCTATCCCATTTTTGCACAGCAGGGTTAT